AACCCATCATTGATTTGATAATTGATAAGGTGAATATCCAGTCCATTCAATGCTAGGCATAATGAATATGAGTATAAGGACCTCAAAATAACCTCTTTTCGTCCTATGAACTTTAAGGTGTATGAAGTATCATATTTGACTCTTGGAGCGGAGCGATAGAGACTCCATTTAACGTCAGGTTGATATAGGCCGGAGGCAGACCTACGTCAAGGTAACCCTTCTTTGAAACACTTTGGTATTGCTCCTGAATCAGAATACAAATAATGAATCAGAGCACATGGAGCCATCTCGTTATCTTCCTGTCAAGAAAAAATATGGTGAACGAGCTGATCTTTCTATCAGTTAATGAAAGAGCCCAATGCAAAAAAAATGCATGTTGGGTCTTTGAAACAGTTCGAATCATTTCGACAATAATCAGTTTGATCTGTTTTACCGAGAAGGTCTACGGTTCGAGTCCGTATAGCCCTATACCTTTTTGTATAATTTTCATTTCCTAATTAATGCTTGCTTGTGGCTGGCCGGTTGATTGGTCCATAGAAATGGAATCATTCCCACATGCTCACGGAGATCGATCCCTCGGGGCATGAAAATGAAAACAAGAATTTATTCCAATGGATCCAATCGGATCATTTTCAAATCTCGGATAAACAAAGCCATTCTTCTTCATTAATCTTCGTGTGTGAATGACATACGACTTTTTCCTCTTTTCTTGTCCATGATCAAAGATTTAGTGATACACCTTTGCTTTGGTATACCCAAGTCAATTTATGAAGTCAAAATCATAACATGAGCCTGGCTAAAAACTCCAACCTGACCCAACCAAATCAAATCGAATAGTAAGTCACATGGATCTAGTACCTATTCTTGTTCTTGTATTTGTAAGCCGGAGTTTCAAAAACGAAGTTGGCAAGTTTCATTGTAAAATAGGCTTTTCTTCGTATAACCGGCCTGGCAAAACAAGTAGTTATTTTTCTGTTTCTGTACAATACTTATTTTTTTGTATTCCAATTTACTCCAATCCAATTGCTCATCATTCCAATTCTACCGATGCAGACTTTATGCAAGAAGATTAGGGGCCATTTGAACTTGGATGAGTCAGTAATCCCCCAACTCATCACTTTTTGGTGGAACAACAACCCCAGTTTCAGAGATAATGACTTGGTCCTAATCAATGTTTGCGCCCTCTTCTATTTTTATTTTTATGAGTGGGTCTGTCGAATCGTTCGACAACGCGTGATTCCATTCCATTAGAAGTATCTTCTGTAGATCATTTACAATTCATCCGACTCTACCACTGCACTATGCTCCATTGTGTAGGTTTGTTTCAAAAGAAGCCTTTTTATTGTCACGAAGCCTAACCGTTGGTCTTACTAGATATTATTACATTAACAAGTATTTCGAGTCATTCCAAATCAAGATCTTTAGTCCTAGAAATTGGTCCGAAATGGAATGCTCTTTCAAGACTTCGAACTCGAATTAAATAATTCGATTGTTTCTGGGGGGTAAGGTCGGGGTAGTACAGGTCCAAAGTCTCTAATTTGGGTATAGGAACTTATATATAAGGGTTCCTCAGAATTCAACGGATTGAATAAAATCAATTAAGTATAAATCTGGGACAAGGAGAGAGAATCTAATTGGTCGATGCATTCTGTTTCTGTATCCGTATCGAATCAATAGAAGCAATGATCCTCTATCCAGATCTTAATGAAAAGAATACACGAACGCCAACCGAGTAGAATATACCATAACGAGATGGAAATCCCTAGACATTCTACTACATCTGACTACTGACTATATTCTAAATCACTAAGCAAAAAAAAAGAGAAAAAATGAGCCAGACCTCTTCTTTGATTATATTAATTGTTCAATTTTAACATAACATTTATGTTTAATATTTATTAATATTTAATTGAATCTTTCTTTTATTCATTTTATTTATGAATATGAATTTCAATTCATATTATTTAATTGAATATATTCTTTCATTCCCTTTTTATAGAGAATCCGAGGCAAAGGGAAATTGAGAGAATTTTATTTGTATAAGAGCATGATATGTCTACACTATATCGAAATAGAATCGAAGTAAGTGAGATTACGTTGGATAAATCTTGAAACGAGACATGACCCACAGCAAACAAACGAAACTGTGTGGTTCGATCAAAATGTTTGTTTCGACTAAGCAGTTATGGATGAATTGACAATTCCGATTCGAATCGACTAATTCGGTATATTCCACATTCATAGGAGTACATCTATGTTTCTGCTTCACGAATATGATATCTTCTGGGCATTTCTAATAATATCAAGTGTTATTCCTATTTTGGCATTTCTAATTTCCGGAGTTTTAGCCCCGATTAGTGAAGGACCAGAGAAGCTCTCTAGTTATGAATCGGGTATAGAACCCATGGGGGATGCTTGGTTACAATTCCGAATCCGTTATTATATGTTTGCTCTAGTTTTTGTTGTTTTTGATGTTGAAACGGTCTTTCTTTATCCATGG